TTGGAAATGATAAGAGTAAAAATAGGAGTGTAAAATTGAGTAATAGAAATCATAAGTATTAAAGAAATAAATGAAAGAAAAAGAAATAATAATAATATAATAAAGAAAAATAAAATAAAAATTTCATGAAATTTTTCATAAATTTGAGATTTCTTAGTAATTAAATAGAATATAACTTACTATAATAGAAAGATAATAGAATCTTAGAATATAATAGATTATGTAGAATATATGACGATTATGATTACACAATTACCACTTGTATAATATAGAATAGACTCTTCTTATATTTACTAATTTACTATAGGGATAATATCAAACTACCTACCAATGAAGTAGTATGATTAATACATCAAATCTTTTGGGGAAAGGTATGAAACAATTGAAAAAAAAAGAAGTGGTACTGGAATCATTTGACCTATATGCGCAAATGGAATTCGGGCAAATCTTCCCCCGGAGTAGAACAAGAACCTAAAAGAATTGAAAGGCCCATTAAGGAACAAGAAAATTACATCGTAATTTGAATTTCGATGAAACAATACATCAATGAGAAGTTAGTTCAATAAGTTCATAAAATTCTTTTTTATTTTCTACATTATAGAATAGAGGTAAGGGGAAGGGGGCAAAATTCATTAAAAAAAAAAGAAATAGGATTGGAATCGACACATTGATTTTTTTTTCACAATTCTTTTGAACCGTATGCATCCAAAGGTGCACGTACGGTTCCTCAGGGATACAATTTTGTCCTAATCAACCGACTTCATCGAGAAAGATTACTTTTTTTAGGCCAAGAGGTTGATAGCGAGATCTCGAATCAAATTGTTAGTCTCATGGTATATCTCAGCATAGAAGATGATACTAGGGATCTTTATTTGTTTATAAATTCTCCAGGTGGATGGGTAATACCAGGAATAGCCATTTATGATACGATGCAATTTGTGTTACCAGATGTACATACAATATGTATGGGATTAGCCGCTTCAATGGGATCTTTCATTCTGGTCGGAGGAGAAATTACCAAACGTCTAGCATTCCCTCACGCTTGGCGCCAATGAGTTTTTTTATTTGAGAAAAAAAAGAATACTATGCCTTCGCTGTATCGAATATGAATCAAATAAAGAATAAGTAATAATAGCATGGCACTTCGAGTTCGATATGAACAAACCATTATTGTTTTTTTTTCTAACATGAGATTTTGTATCGAAATAGTAGTATGAAAGAAGGGTTATTCCCAATTTGATTTTATGCGTCAAGCAAGAGTCAATTTCAGCGTCACAAACCATTATTCTTCCACAACAGAAGTCTCTTTCTTATTTTTATGTTATGAGAGGAAAGAATCCAAAAAATGGAAAAAAATCATTTTTTCCTTCTTAGATCTTATCAAAAAGAAACTTTGGGATTGCTAAACCACAGACAAGATAAATATATAAAGCAACAGAACCATCATAGTATCTTTTCTTTTTAACTACTACGAAAGGAAGGTTGGTAAATGGATCATTTATTGATTTGGATTATATAGGTTCTATTTATTATTTTATTTTCGATAAAATAAATTCTATCAAAAAAATCAAATCCATTGCAGAGCCGTATGCAATGTACAAAAGATGCCTGTACGGTTGTTTAATTCTATTTTTTTATTGTTATTTTGATATTCCCCCTTACTTTATCATCCAATCGTGCGATATATAGATAGAAGAACCATTCATGATGTTATCATCAGGGTTATGATTCACCAACCTGCTAGTTCTTTTTACGAGGCACAAGCAAGGGATTTTATCCTGGAAGCAGAAGAACTATTGAAGCTTCGCGAAACTCTCACAAAAGTTTATGTACAAAGAACGGGCAACCCTTTATGGGTTATATCCGAAGATATGGAAAGGGATGTTTTTATGTCAGCAACAGAAGCTCAAGCTCATGGCATCGTTGATCTTGTCGCGATCAAAAATGAAAATACTGGGAATTCCATAAATTCCATATAAATATACGAATTCCTTTTCAAGATTTACGTGTGAATAGAAATCATTCATAATCATCAATCATCAGGTTAAGATCGATCTAAGCCAACCCGCTCTATTCTATATAGAATGAGATTCTATAGACACACCATGCCAACCATTAAACAACTTATTAGAAACGCAAGACAGCCAATAAGAAATGTCACGAAATCTCCCGCTCTTCGAGGATGTCCTCAGCGTCGAGGAACATGTACTAGGGTGTATGTGCGACTCGTTAAGTTCAGATCATGAGTTTGAAGAAATGCAAAAATCTTTTCCGGTATCAACAACCACTACCAATGAATTAGGATAGTATAGGGTGGAACACGGTCTTTTGATTGACTAGTATCAAGATCTATTATCTACCTAATTATGTTATGAATTTATGGTTTCTATTGGTGCAAATCCAATCACTCCGTTTGAGATGAGAAAGAATTCTCCATTGGTAACAAATAGTTATCCATTAAGCGGAGAAAAAAGGTTATGCTCCTATTCCTTTTATTGAAAAAAAACGGACTAACAAGGTCAGCTACCTAGCCAACTTTCAGAATTAAATACCGTCACTGTATGGATAGCTTTTTTGTGAAAAGGACTATTACTTTAGAATTAGAATTTTTCAATTCTAATTTAAAAATAGATGGGTAGAGCCAAAGAGTGTGAACTATACAAGTTCACAAGAATTTTTGATGAAATGAAAGAAGAGGCTCCGGTGTATAGAGAGGACCTCACCGTTTCAGAAGTTGCCATAGAAACGAGGAAACCCACTATTCTTCTTTCTTTAGTAGCAGTCGAATTTCTTATTTCCAGGCGAGATACCTTGAAGAAAGAAAAAATCGTGGTCGGGAAGGTTATAGTCGCAAAAGCCATTGGAATTTAGATTTTATATATTGGAAGAATCCGTTTTGTTATTAATCGACCGGAAGAAAAGGATGACTGAAAGAAGAGAAATCAATTAGTTATTCAATAAAGTTTCATTTGATTCAATGACCAGAGTTAAACGAGGATATACAGCTCGGAGACGTCGAAAAAAGATTCGTTTATTTGCATCAACCTTTATAGGGGCTCATTCAAGACTGACTCGAACGACTACTCAACAAAGAATGAGAGCTTTGATTTCCTCTCATCGAGATAGGAGCAGGAAAAAGAGAGATTTTCGTCGTTTGTGGATCACTCGGATAAATGCGGTAACTCGTGAGGATAGGCTATTCTATAGTTATAGCCTCTTTATCCACAATATGTACAAAAGACAATTGCTTCTGAATCGTAAAATACTTGCGCAAATAGCCCTATCAAATAAGAATTGTTTTGATATTATTTCAAAGAAAATTCTAAATCAAAAAGAAAATAATACAAATCAAATAAAGGAATAAAGGAATAAAAGAATCTTAATAGAATCTATTATACAGGAAACAAGAATGGTTGAAACAGGATTTCCCGGAGAATGGACTCCGGGAAGAGAGAATAAAAAGAAATTAAGATTTGAGTAGTAGGAATAAACGAACATCTTTCAAGAAAAAAAGATTTCTTCCCCATTTTTACTTTTTTAGAATACAAGAATCAAATCTGGATTCTAGTTTTTTTTTCGAGCAAAACATTAATATGAGCTTGAGTTCCGATTGGAATTTTGAAGAGTCTATCTATTTATTTTTTGTTCTAGGACCAGTAATTCTAGGAATCGACTCCACTCTCTCCAATTGTTTCTCATTATTACGAAAAGGTAACAATGATAAAATACGAGCTTGTTTTATAGCAATAGTAATTAATCGTTGTTGTTTCAAAGTCAACCTATTCGTCCGTCTAGATAAGATTTTTCCTTGTTCACTAAGAAATCGACTAATTAAACTCATGTTTCTATAATCGATTCGATCCCCCGATCCGATTGGGGGTAAACGCCTACGAAAAGATCGCTTGGATTTACGAAAAGGTTGTTTGGATTTATCCATGGTTTGCTTATTCCTTGTTTGTTTATTCCTTCGATATAAAAGAATCTATAAAATAGAATACTCTTTTTTTTCTTATTCATTTAAGATTCGACCAAAAAAGGATTTTGTTTGTGTTATATATGTTAAGATGTAAAGTTCTTATTCTTCCCACTACTTGGAAAAATCAAACACGAATTCTTTTCTATCTATTTCTTTATTTCCCCATGAATCGTATACTTTTGACAATAGCGACAAAATTTTCTAAATTCTAGTCGATTGGGTGTATTGTGTCGATTCTTTTGAGTAATATATCTAGAAATGCCCAGCAATTCTTTATTAACACTCTTTCGAACACAACAGGTACATTCCAAAATCACTATAATTCTAATATCTTTACCCTTGGCCATGAACCTCCTTTTCATTTTGGATCGACTTCGTTCGCTATGGAATTTCTAACTCTTTTCTTTTTTGAATTATTAGAATTCGAATGACTTCGAAGTACTATAATCTCAAATGAAATTACTATAAAGACTCTAAATATAAAGAAAAAGAGTTCTATTCATTAATAGAAGAATATTGAGAATATTGTAATAGTAATAATTAATTAATACAATTTTTTCTAACTATGAATCATTTCTATACTAATCTCAGTATTTTCTTCTTTCTATGTTAAAATTTCGTGGAACCGTCCTTAGACTGGATCCACATTTCCATTTCTTTTCCCCCAAAATTTCACTGTATTTTCACTGAGATTCAATACACTCTTTCTTTTTTTTTAGGTTTTAGGATAGATTAAAAGAAAAAGAATTTAGAGACATGTTACGTAGAATTTTATCTCAAATATTCTTCATTTTTTATCAAGACAAGATTTTCATCAGGATGAAAAAAAGGGAAAAGACAAGGCATCTGGAAATAAACGATTAATTTCTATCAATAGACCTGCTAAAGACCCAAACCATAAAGTGGTTAACACAGGTGCCGTTGAGAGATATGTTTTTATATCTTGCATTGAAAATCCTCCTTCTTCTTTTACTATTTTTTTCTTATTTATTTTCTTTGTATTGTATTATTGTAAGAATTTTAT